ATTTGAACCCATACCAAAGGTTTAGAAGACCTCTGTCCTATCCATTAGACAATGGACGCCCTTCATTCCTATTTTCGCATTTTTTTAGAAAAAGAAAAAAGATTAGACGGATTTAGGGATTCAAATAAGAAATAAGAAAGAAGGATGTATATCAAAATGGATAATGCATTTTGTATGTAATATGAAGTTAAGGAATATATAGCGGGTAGCGGGAATCGAACCCGCATCGTTAGCTTGGAAGGCTAGGGGTTATAGTCGACGTTGGTTGATCTTTTTTAACATCTCTAATTCAAAACCGAACATGAGATTTTGGTTTCATTCGGCTCCTTTATGGAAGATCTATGTATTCCCACCAGAGAAAAATGAGATCCATAACATCTATGTCAGCTTTTTCCGAATGCATCTAAAGCTACTCGCTTTCTAGATGATCCCTCTAGAAGAGAGGGATTCTATCAAATCTTTCTAGTCTAGTTACTTCGTTCCCTATTTCTACTCGTGGGATCCTAAGGAAAAGAACTTTGTTTCTACCGAGCTTAAATAATAACCCGAGGGTTCTAGTAAACTAAAACCATCGTTTTCTAGCTATTTGGCTTCAATCTACCTTTTACTGCGCAAAAATTGAAGATGAAGATTTAGTTACGATTGAAAGTTTGATACTAGAATCCATAGATCCTTTATTTATACTCATTCAATTGGAATAATTTAACCAATCAAAAAATTTATGCTTCTTGACTCCATAATCCAATTTTTTTATTCAAATTCTGATTGAATTTTGGATAGAAATCGTGAGAATGTATATTCTTTCCTCAAATATCCTATTGAGGGTTAAAGGTTTAAATCTTTTTAAGAAATAAAGTTTTTGATTTGATCGGAATATGAAAAAAAAAAAAATGGAAAGAACCCTTAACTATTGAAGTTGTTAATAGAACGAATCACACTTTTACCACTAAACTATACCCGCTACATATTCATTATTGGGTATGAATGGATCATTTGTCCAACAAAGTAATTAGACGCAGTCTAGATAGCATCAGAATCATGAAAATTCCAGCATTAACACGTATTTTGTTTCTCCGCGGCGCAGGCTTGAAAACTTGAAAAATACTTATAACTTTTAACTTAAAGTACACTATTGAAATTTGACTAAACTTTTTGTATTTTTTTTTCAACCTCCCCCCACTTGAACTGCCATATTTTAGGAATTCGGGTAGATTGGGCCTCACTTGTCCTTTGCCTTGGACAAGTAAATGATTTCTAGTCTCAATTTAGAAATATGTCTTTTCTATTTGATATTATGGATCTTCTCAGATATATTTCTTTCTTTTCTTTCTTAATACTTACTTTACAATCATATGAATCTAGAATTCTAGACTTTCTATACTAGAATTAGAATATATAGAATATTCTATATTAATCTAGATATAGATAATTTCTTAAAGAATTTCTAAGATAATCTATCTAATAGAATTTTGAATAATTAGGAATGAAATGAAAGTTGCTCTTCTTGTTTCAAGAACAATTTTGATTGGATATCAAAACAAAATGAAATTGATTCGTTGGAACAAAAGAAGTACTGGCCCCGGCCAGTACTTAACCAGGCCGGGAAAGAAAACTTTTGTACAAAAAAAAGAAGTAAGGTATTCTTTCTATTGAAGAAATCTGTTTCGAATCATTATAAAAAAGGAAAATCAAAATTGTTCTCAATCTTTACTTCACGTGTCACATCACATGAGAAATTTCCAATTTTGAATGGGGAGAGATGGCTGAGGGGACTAAAGCGTCGGATTGCTAATCCGTTGTACGAATTATTCGTACCGAGGGTTCGAATCCCTCTCTCTCCGACCCCTCAGATCACTTGAAATTTTTGAATTGGAAGAAATTTTGATTCTTTTTTTTTTCTAAATCTTTTATCTTTATCTAGTATCTATTCCTTTTATTGATACATTTACCTATGAAAAAATCAAGGAAAAACTAAAAACGAATCTCATCTCTTTTTTTTTTTTATTCTTCACGCCCAGGATTACGCCCCGGATCATTAGATAAGAATCCGAAGATGAAGAGAGAAACAAAGAAGATTACTACTGTGTAAACGAAGAGTTTAAGAGTAAGCATTACAAATCTCCAAGATAAGATCATTTTTTTAAGGAAATAGATCACCTATTTTACGACACACACTATACACATATTTTGATATGACGCTCTAAAGATGAAAAAAAAAAAAACTTTTTTTTTCATTCATTTTCACGAATTTATTTCTAATGTAATAAGATTCATATTTTTTCGTTACTAAAAATTTCTTGCCATATCATATCTCGAATTAGGTAGATTATGGGATTTTATAAAGGAAAGGTCAGAACAAAAGAAGAAATAAGCTTATTAAATATAATCGCGCCCTTATTCAAATTGAATTTAAATAAAAAAAATTCGATTTTTGAATCGAGGGTTCCTAATGTAAGGCTTATCTGATCTTATTTATGATCTTGTTTATTTATCGAAAACTTACAGCAGCTTGCCAAACAAAGGCTAAGAGAAGAAATAGTACAGGGATAACCGGCATAACGTCTACGATTGGATTGAAAAAGGCATAAGCCTCGGGCAATTTGGCGAAGAACAAACTACTCGAATAAAGGGTAGAATTAAGGCAGATACAAATTAAACTAAAGATATTAACCATAACAAACATTTTTTTGTTCTTAAAGATTAAGATTCAATTGAAATGATAATAAATTCTCAGATTGGATTGAGTTGTTTTTCTGAGGGAAAATTTTAAAAGAAAAAGGGGGGATAAAAGAAAGAAAATCTTCTTTTTATTTAACTTTTCCCCAATCAAGAATCCTTCCTTACATTCTCCAATCAAATGAGAATACAAGGAATTCTAATTTCATACAATATCTTAATTGAATTCTATATAATGATCAATGAATCTTTTTGATTCTATATCTATATGTGTTGAATCCTAGCGACAACATGTCCTAGATTTCTTTTGGTTGGTTATTGACGAATAACCAATATTTAGCTTAGTTTTTCTTAGACAAAATCAAAATGGGGCGTGGCCAAGCGGTAAGGCAACGGGTTTTGGTCCCGTTACTCGGAGGTTCGAATCCTTCCGTCCCAGATCGTTTCAATCAGAAACGAAAGATTCTTCTCTATTGGGATTTAAAATTTCATTAAACAATTTTCTGTTTAATGTTGGATACAATGTTATCAATCTTAATTTTAAGAATCATTCTTAGAATCATATCTTTTTTTTACTAAAGTAAAAGTATTTGATTCTTAAATATTCTTGATGACTTTCATTAACAATTTTTTGTTTTATATGATGGAGATGGATATGAAAAGATCAGACTCCCCAGATTCGGATTTTCTCTTTGATCTTACCTTACACGAGATTTTTTCTACTCCATAATAATGAAAACAGAGAAGCTTTATTATCAAACCCTCTGTTTTTTTTTTCAATGAAAATCAGATTAAATAGGAGATGGTAAATAATACGTAATTCCTAATATTATAATCATCATACATAATCATAATAATCATCAAATCCTAATTCATATCATATTAGAATAGAATATATTCTAAATATTCTATTCTAATATCTATAGAATAGATATAGAAAGATATTCTATAATATATATAGAAATACATAATTATGAAGATATTATCTATTATTGTTAATAAGAATATCTTATTATTCTATATTGATCTATATTGATCTATATTGATAGAATATTTTTGAATAAATAAAATGAAATATTTAGTTTTAGTAGTTCGTATAGTATTTAGTTAAAGTGGATAAAATTTTTATCCATTCATGGGGATTTTTTTTCATTTGAATGAAAGTAAAGTCAAAGGCTTTTTTTAGGTTTATAATTTCTTTTTTTTTTTCATGTTCTCTCATATGAAAAAATAGGGGGTGAAATTAAGTGAAATACTTTTCAAATAAACACTTATCTATCCATGGCCATGGATAGATAAGTGTGGATTATTATGTATTGGTTCAGCCAATGACTATTCATGATTCCATATGCAATCAATTGCATATGGTTCCAAATTCCAATAAATTTAGAGGGATGTTATGGTAAAACTTCGTTTAAAACGATGTGGTAGAAAGCAACGTGCGACTTGAAGGACATGATTGGCTGTGGATTCTGACATCCACCATTTTCTATACGAATGAAGATGCTCTTGTCTCGACATAGTTTGTTCTGCTAGGAACCTCATTTCATTTGTCTTGTGTTGATAAATAGAAATAAAAAGACTAATGTTATATAATGGTATAACATATTATGGAGCTCGAGCAAAAATGATTGATTCATTTCTTGGGGAAATAATCTAGGGTTAGTGACAATCAATAAGTTAGACCAACTTTGTAAATATATCATCAATATCTAAAATATAGATAAATAGATAAATGGAGAGGTTCAAAATTGAACAAGTTTGAAATAAAAAAAGTCAAATTTATCGAAATTTTCAAACTGTTTCGATCAAGAGTGTATCACAAAGGAATCAATCTTTCTTATTATTTTTCCCTTTTTCCATAGAAAAAACAAAAAACAAAAGGTATGTTGCTGCCTTTTTGAAAAGGAGCAAGGATCACCGAAGTAATGTCTAAACCCAATGATTTCACAAAGCGCAAAGCAAAGACAACGAATTCCGGAACAAGGAAACACTTTTTTCACTTGTCTCAACAATTGGATCAGAATGAGTAAAAAAATAGATCCGAAAGGAGACAAAAAAAGAGGTTAGAGACAGCTCACTAAATTCTAAGGATTTCCTTTTGAACTCTTTAAAAACTATCCAACTTGAGTTAGGAGTACGAATGAAATTTTTTTTCTGTAAGGAAAAAAGGCTACAATTACAGTCTAATTCTTTATGGAGCCATTTCTGTTTCTATCTATACAGAAATGGCTCCATAAAGAATTAGAATCATTTTTTCTTGAGCCGTATGAGGTGAAAACCTCCTATACGTTTCTAGGGGGGTATCTTTTATCTACATCTATCCCAATGAGCCATCTATCGAATCGTTGCAATTGATCTTCGATCCCGAAGAGAAGGAAGAGATCTTCAAAAAGTAGGTTTCTATGATCCGATAAAGAAGAAAACTTATTCAAATGTTCCTGCTATTTTATATTTCCTTGAAAAAGGTGCTCAACCCACAGGAACTGTTCATGATATTTTAAGGAAGGCAGAATTTTTTAAATGATTTCAAGTTTCTTTTGATAAAAAAGAAAGTAAAAACAAGAGTCATGAATAAAAGAAAAAAAGGGTAGTGTAACTAGTACCTATCTTTGTGTAATTCTTTATTCAAAGTTTGTTATTTTCTTGTCATACTTATTTTATTCTGATTTTTTTCTTGCTTCTTGTTGTGGAACCCCCCCTGTTGGGGGGGTAATCTTTCTTCTTGTATTTTTATTGTACCTTTCTTTTTTTTTATTAAAAAAAGCCGAATAATTTCGAATTTATTGAAATTTGTTTTTTAAAAAGTCCATTCATATTGACAATGGCGTCTCGAACAAATATAATTTGATCGTAGATAAATAGATCTTTATCTCCTCACTCCCTATTGGCCCTTTTTAATAAAAGGGTGGGTTTGCTCTATTTCTTTTTTTTTTTATACAAATATACAAAACGTATTTTCTTAGCGAAAATCAAAAAATTTGATAAAATTGGGTGGTTTTCAATTTTTCAATTCGATTTTGAATCTCTTTTTTTTTGAACCGGATCCGCTTTATATTGTGGTGGTTCAATTTGTTGCTAGTTCCGTGTTTTGACTCAGTTGTGCAGTGCAACTCATTTAGTTTTTTTTATTTCGATCATATCTACACTTCATATTGATCCGGGTTGCTAACTCAACGGTAGAGTACTCGGCTTTTAATTGCGACTATGATCTTTTACGCATTTGGATGAAGGAATTCGTCTAGACTATTGGTAGAGTTTAGAAGACCGCGACTGATCCTGAAAGGTAATGAATGGAAAAAAAAGCATGTCGTAAAAAAAAATATAATCATAGAAAAAGAAAAAATCTAGTTCTCATAATAGAACGAATATAAGAATTGTTTCTTTTTTTTTAGTTCAGTAAAGTATTTGATAGGCGGGTCTAGTGAATAAATGGATAGAGCCTTATGGCTCCAATTCGAGTAAGACAAAAAAGCAACGAGCTTCCCTTCTTAATTTGAATGATTACCCGATCAAATTACTAATTAGACGTTAAAAATAGATTAGTGCCTGATATGAGAAAAGGTTCTCTTGTGAATTGTGAGTGGACCATTGATTCTTTTTTTTAATCCTAATTATTCTTTATTATGGATTGGAGACGGATGTGTAGAAGAAATAGTAGAGTGATAAAAAAAGAATTTCTTTTCCAAAGTCAAAAGAGTGATCGAGGTGCGAAAATAAAAGATTTTTACCCCCTTTCCTTCTTTTTTTTTTTGTTTTTTTATTTTCTTGTTATATTAATAAGAAAAAGAAAACAAAATTGTATAGAAATGAAAAAGATCTGTAGATTGGACTCTCTGCCTCCGGGGTATATATTCTATATATTCTTTGTTTGTTCTTACTTTTCTAGAATCTATTACTTCTTAGAATTGAAATATTCTATTTTAGTTAGAGTCTATTAGTATAAGATAAACAATATACTATATACAATATACACATACGCCGTTCTGACCATATTGCACTATGTATCATGTATATGTATCATTTCATAACACAAAAAGTGCCTCCCTTTTTTGGTTCCAGTATAAATATATGTAAATTGTAGAATTACAAGGAAATTTTGATTGAAAAAAGAGAGATTTCGGCAACAAAACTTCCTATATCCGCTACTCCTGAAGGAGTCTATTTACTCACTTGCTCATGATCATATCTTCAACAGTTTGATTTTTTCCGAACCTGTGGAAATTCTTGGTTATGACAATAAATCTAGTTTAGTACTTGTGAAACGTTTAATTACTCGAATGTATCAACAGAAATCTTTGATTTTTTCGTTGAATGATTCTAACAAAAATGTATTTTGGGGTCACAAGAATTCCTTTTATTCTCATTTTTTTTCTCTAATGGTATCCGAAGGTTTTGGAGTCATTCTGGAAATTCCATTCTCGTCGCGATTAGTATCTTCCCTTGAAGAAAGAAAAATACCAAAATCTCAGAATTTACGATCTATTCATTCAATATTTCCCTTTTTAGAGGATAAATTCTCGCATTTAAATTATGTGTCAGATCTACTAATACCCCATCCCCTCCATCTGGAAATCTTGGTTCAAATCCTTCAATGCTGGATCAAAGATGTTCCTTCTTTGCATTTATTGCGACTGTTTTTTCACGAATATCATAATTTAAATAGTCTCATTACTTCAAAGAAATTCATTCATGTCTTTTCAAAAAGAAAGAAAAGATTCTTTGGGTTCCTACATAATTCTTATGTATATGAATGCGAATATCTATTCCTGTTTCTTTTGAAAAAGTCTTCTTATTTACGATCAACATCTTCTGGAGTCTTTC